AGGAGTCGATGACTATTCATAACTATGACCTTAAATATCATTTCTTCCCTATGAGTTCGAGTCTGAATAAGAATGCTAGTTTTTACTATTTATATGCTATGATATGACTATACTACCCCAATTATGGATGATGAGATTTCATTGATACAGAGCGAGACTTATTGGAGGGTCCCATTGGCGTGCATCCAGTAGGAATTGAACCTACGAATTCGCCAATTATGAGTTGGGTGCTTTAACCATTCAGCCATGGATGCTTAGCGGGGATCCTCGTACATGGTGAATAACCAAATTCCAATTGAAATAAAATCTTTAAGATAAATCAATAGGATAAATAAATAAATTACATAAGGATAAATAAATAAAAAAATATTTACATAGTTAAATAAATAACTATTTACATAGTTAAATAAAATAAAAATACAATTTAGGAGGCCTATATAATGGGACATGAATTCAAATTCTGGCTTTTCGAATTGAGAGAGATTAAAAATTCTCACTCTTTTTTATGGGCCCAATTCAATTCAGTGGGATCTTTCATTCACATTTTTTTCGAACAAGAACGTTTTATAAAACTCTTTGACCCCCGAATTTGTAGTATCCTACTTTCACGCAATTCGCCGGGTTCAACAAGCAAGCGATATTTCACGATCAAGGGTGTACTACTCTTTGTAGTCATGGTCCTTCTATATCGTATTAACAATCGAAATATGGTCGAAAGAAAAAATCTCTATTTGATAGGTCTTCTTCCGATACCTATGAATTCCATCGGACCCATAAATGATACATTGGAAAAACGCTTTTGGTCTTCCAATATCAATAGGCTGATTGTTTCGCTCCTCTATCTTCCAAAAGGAAAAAAGATTTCGGCGAGTTGTTTCCTGGATCCGAAAGAGAGTCCTAGTACTTGGTTTCTTCCAATAACTAAAAAGTGTATCATGCCTGAATCTAACCGGGGTTCGCAGTGGTGGAGGAACTGGATCGGAAAAAAGAGGGATTCCATTAGTAATGCGGATTCGAGATATCATACATTAATCAATTTAATCAATAAAAGAGAGATTCAACAACTAAAAGAAAGATCGATTCTTCGGGATCCTTCCTTTCTTCAAACGGAAGGAATAGAGATAGAATCAGACCGATTCTCGAAATGCCTTTCTGGATATTCCTCAATGCCTCAGCTATTCACGGAACGTGAGAAGCAGATGAATAATCATCTGCTTCCGGAAGAAATCGAAGAACTTCTTGAGAATCCTACAAGATCCATTCGTTCTTTTTTCTCTGGCAGATGTTCAGAACTTCATCTGGGTTCAAATCCTACTGAGAAGCCCACTAGAGATCAGAAATGGTTGAAGAAAGATCTTGTTGTTTCTTTTGCCCCTTCCAGGCGATCGGAAAATAAAGAAATGATTAATATATTCAAGATAATTACGTATTTACAAAATAGCGTCTCAATTCATCCTATTTCACCAGATCCGGGATGTGATATGGTTCTGAAGGATGAACCGGATATGGACAGTTCCGATAAGATTTCATTCTTGAACAAAAATTCTTTTTTTTACTTATTTAATCTATTCCATGATCGAAACAGTGGGGGATACACATTACACCACGATTTTGAATCTGAAGAGAGATTTCAAGAAATGGCAGATCTATTCACTCTATCAATAACCAAGCCGGATCTGGTGTATCATAAGGGCTTTGCCTTTTCTATTGATTCCTGCGGATTGGATCAAAAACAATTCTTGAATGAGGTATTCAACTCCAGGGATGAATCGAAAAAGAAATCTTTATTGATTCTACCTCCTATTTTTTATGAAGAGAATGCATTTTTTTATTTTTATCGAAGGATCCGAAATCTGATTCAAATCCAATATAGCACCTATGGGTACATAAGAAATGTATTGAATCGATTCTTTTTAATGAATCGATCCGATCGCAGCTTCGAATATGGAATTAAAAGGGATCAAATAGGAAACGATACTCTGAATCATAGAACTATAAGGAAATATACGATCAACCAACATTTATCGAATTTGAAAAAGAGCCAGAAGAAAAGGTTCGATCCTCTTATTTTTCTTTCTCGAACCGAGAGATTCATGAATCAGGATCCTGATGTATATAGATACAAATGGTTCAATGGGAGCAAGAATTTCCAGGAACATTTAGTTTCTGAGCAGAGGAGCCGTTTTCAAGTAGTGTTCGGTCGATTACGTATTAATAAATATTCGATTGATTGGTCTGAGGTTATCGACAAAAAAGATTTGTCTAAGTCACTTCGTTTCTTTTTGTCCAAGTCACTTCGTTTCTTTTTGTCCAAGTTGCTTCTCTTTGTGTCTAAGTCACTTCCCTTTGTTAGTTTCGGGAATATCGCCATTCATAGGTCCGAGATCCACATTTCGGAATTGAAAGGTCCGAATGATCAACTCTACAATCCGTTGTTAGAATCAAGAGGTCTTCAAATCGTTCATTTGAAAAAATTAAAAGCCTTCTTATTGAATGATCATGATACTTTCCAAAAATCGAAATTATTGATCAATGGAAGAACAATATCACCATTTTTGTTCAATAAGATACCAAAGTGGATGATTGACTCATTCGATATTAGAAAGAATCACAGGAATGGTAACACGGATTCCTATTTCTCAATGATATCCCAGGATCAAAACAATTGGCTGAATCCCGTAAAACCATTTCATAGAAGTTCATTGATATCTTCTTTTTATAAAGCAAATCGACTTCGATTCTTGAATAATCCACATCACTTCTGCTTCTATTGTAACAAAAGATTCCCTTTTTATATCAAAAAGGCCCGTATCAATAATTATGATTTTACGTATAGACAATTCCTCAATTATGATTTTACGTATAGACAATTCCTCGATATCGTGTTCATTCGCAACAAAATATTTGCTTTGTGTGTCGGTAAAAAAAAACATGCTTTTTTGGAGAGAGATACTATTTCACCAATCGAGTCACAGGTATCTAACATATTCATACCTAACGATTTTACAATTCGATCCGATCTATTCGTTCGTAGAACTATTGACTCGATCACAGACATTTCTGGAACACCTCTAACAGAGGGACAAAGAGTCCATTTTGAAAGAACGTTTTATCAACCTCTTTCAGATATGAATCTATCTGATTCAGAAAGGAAAAACTTGCATCAGTATCTCAATTTCAATTCAAACATGGGTTTGATTTACACTCCATGTTCTGAGAAATATTTACCACCGGAAAAGAGGAAAAAACGGAGTCTTTGTCTAAAGAAATGCGTTGAGAAAGGGCAGATGTATAGAACCTTTCAACGAGATAGCGCTTTTTCAATTCGCTCAAAATGGAAGCTATTCAAAACATATATGCCATGGTTCCTTACTTCGACAGGGTACAAATATCTAAATTTTCTATTTTTCGATACTTTTTCAGACCTATTGCCGATACTAAGTATCAGTCAAAAATTTGTATCTATTTTTCATGATATTAGATACGGATCAGAAATATCATGGCTAATTCTTCAGAAAAAGGTGTGTCTTGCAAAATGGAATTTGATAAGTGAGATTTCGAACAAGTGTTTACATAATCTTCT